TGGTAGAAAGAAATATCTGAATCTTTCTACCATACTATCTACTATTGTTATTATAGTGTATATAAGGTGTATTGTAATCCGGGTTAATTTAATAGAGATCAATCTACAATAGTATCGTCATATTCCTATATATTGGTATATATCGATATCAATTACATATTATATATAATATAATGTATATAGTGCCCCCCCAATTCTATTTCTTTGCTTTATCCATCTGTCTTGTATTTAATTTGTGTTGATTTCAATCAATTTGAAATAATTGAAAAGCGACTCGTACGATTCTAATTCCTGGATTGCTGATTATTTTCAATATGAATCCCGATCAAAAGAATCAAGGGCCTCTTCGATGGGTATAATAAAAGAAAATAAAGTAATCTTTTTATTAGCATTCCGACGAAGAAGTCATTGATCGATCAGTTGACATATGATCTATGGAAACTTCTTCGGATTTCAAAAAAAAAAAGGGGGGGGAAAGGATTAGTAAACCTCTTTTAACGTTATGAACAGTGAGTTCAATAAAACAAGTACAACATAAATAAAATTTCCAAAATATTAAAACAAACGGGAAGTGCGCAATATGTGACTCGCCCAAGACAATATTTTAGTCTGTGTAGTATCTCGTTAGAGAACTACTATGTCTGTGTTGTTTCCGATAGAAAATGTGTATCTACGTAATGTAATAACAGATTTTCTCTTTGAATAAAGGGAAACAAAAAAGTAAAATAAAAAAAGTGCAACTCTTCCTCACGGTCCATATCTAATTTTAGTAAGAGTCGGTTCATCGAAATCGAAAATTGATCAAGAATTCAGTTGGAATAAATTTACTACCATTTGTATTTCTTTTACTTTGTATTCTTTTTACTTTCGAAATACAAACACGGAAATAATTGAAATATTTGTTTGATTGAAAGAGTATTCTTCATATATATTATTCATAAACTATATTACTACACGAAAACCCAAGAGAATTTTGAAATGCAGATATTTTTTTATTTCTATTTCAATTTAAAAATTGAATTTTAAATTGAAATAGTGTTGAAATAATGAAATTTCAACTAAAAAAAGCTTTTCAGAACTGAACGATTTAGAAAAAAAAAATTGATACAGTTTAATTCCTAAACTCAATTACAATTAGTAGTACTTCTAGAGTCCACTTCTTCCCCATACTACGAGTGAAAGGGAAAATGTAAAGACTACCATTAAAGCAGCCCAAGCGAGATTTACTATATCCATGTGAATTATGTCCCCTATCTATGAAGGAATTCTTGAATTATTGTTCACTAATAAATAATAGTGGAATCACTGGCGCAGAGTCAAAAATTCTGACCTAACGTCGTTGATGAAACAATCCAATAAATCCAACTCTAACTTATAAGGGGTCTTATAAGATTTCTAGTATAATCAGAAAAGATTAAGCACAAGCAAAATATGCGGAGACCCCCTTGGAAGTATCAAAGAAATGCTACTAATATGTAGAAATACTAAAAATTATGTAGAAATACTCAAAATCTATTCTTTCTTTTGTTGTCCTTCATTAAGTTAAGTAAAAAGTCTAAAAAAATAGAAGAAAGGTAGATCACCCAACCCATACCCTATTTCTTTCCCATTTTGTTTTGATCTAATCCTTACCGTCCCTTATTGTCTCTATGAAACAATCGGAGGACGCCCTATTATGTTCTGTTCTTGACTAGGGGTTAACGAAAAAAGAAAAAAGGTATAGTATATAAGGTATATTAAGTAAAAGCCAATTACTCAATTCAATCGAATTAATATTGATTGAATGCCGGAGTACTCAAAGACTTTGATGAATATGTCTACAAAGTATCTTCTGGCCTTTCCGCAACTAAAAACGGAATTTGATTTCCGTCCTGCTATCCAATCTAATTCAAAACCCGGCCCGTAGACACTCCGTTAGTAATGGAAGGACTATCACGATTTATCAGTTTCCTCCGTTTGCTTCCGCCGGAAAAATTTCCCAAATTCTATCAGCAAAACAGAAGAAGGTATGTCAATTCTTTTGGTGATTAGGCGACACCCGGATTTGAACTGGGGAAAAAGGATTTGCAGTCCCCCGCCTTACCGCTCGGCCATGCCGCCAAAACGATACCAAATCAAAATCTATCAAAAAATTATCCTTTTGTCTTCTTATTTATTGTACTTGTATTTTGAATCTTAATCCCGTTTTCCTTAATTCCTTTTCTAAAAGAAATCTTTCTTTTTTGTTTGAGTTGGATCCATCCCTTCGATTGATTGTATAGTATCTTAAAACCATACAATCTCTAAAAATTTCCCTTACTTTTCTAGTGAAAAACAAAATTTTGATTTTTCAGTCATAAAAGAAAAAATTCAGCACAAACTGGAACCGTTAACTATTATATAATTCATGAATGATTCGTAAATTTGAATCTCAAATTGCGTTTCCTTAATGATATAAGAAAATCAAAATTGATACAATCAGTATTGGTTTTTTTATTGAAAAAAAATCCTTCGCAATTTC